TATTTGCATACTTGAAAGATAGCCCAAAAAGCTGAAGGAATGTTTGCATAATTGGTTTATATACATCCTTCCTGGTTGAGACCACACATAAAAATGACATTGCCATAAAAGGACAAGGTAATATTTCCATTTATTCATGAAAAGAGGCGTATCCTTTGAAGCCAGAATTGATTTTCCTTGATATCTAACATAATGCATGAAGAGATCCTCGAGGAACCATAAGCTAGTCGGAGAATCATTAGCAAAGACTTCTTCTACGGGATGTTTTATTTTTCCATAGAAATATATTCGCTCAAAAAAACCCCCAGAAGATGTTAATCGTAAATGAGAAGATTGGTTACGTAGAAAGAGTAAGATGGATTCGTATTCGCAAACATGAGAATTATATAGGAACAAGAATAATCTTGGATTACTTTTTGAAAAAATAGAAATATATTTATTTGGAATAATAAGAGTATTCCAATTATAATAGTCGTGAAGAAAAAACCGTAATAAATGCAAAGAGGAGGCATCTTTTACCCAGTAGCGAAGGGTTTGAACTAAGATTTCCAGATGAATCGGGTAGGGTATTAATACATCTGATACATAATTTAACTGTGAGAATTTGTCCTCTAAAAAAGGAAATATTGAATGAATTGATCGTAAATTATAATATTTTACGATTTCTGTCCCCTTTAAGGAAGATACTAATCGTAGGGAAAATGGAATTTCCACAATGACTGCAAATCCCTCTGATATCATTTGAGAATACAAATTCTTATTGTACCCAAAAAGTTGATTTTGGTTCGAATCGTTAGCGGAAATAATAAAATGATTCTGTTGATACATTCGAGAAATTAAACGTTTTACAATTAGTAAACTAGATTTATTGTCATAACCTACATTTTCCAACAAATTCGATCTATTTAAACCAAGATCATGAGCAAATACATAAATATACTCCCGAAAGATAAGTGGGTATAGGAGGTCATGTTTCCAAGATCTATCTAGTTCTAAATATCCTTGAAATTCCGCCATTTAAGATTAGATTTGAACCGAAAATAGGATGGGCTTTATTGGGTTATCAAATGATACATAGTACGATACAGTTAAAACAAGGTATGATATTAAGAAAAAAGATCGATACCTCGAAAAAGGTAAGACTCATCAACGGACTCTCTATCCTCTCTTTTTGCACCTAATTGGTTTAGGTTCATTCTAGGATAAAAAAATGTTTAGAAATCCTTTATTTTTGCAATCCAATCGCTCTTTTGATTTTGAAAAAAAAAATCTCTTTATCAATATACTGCCTTCTTCTACACATTTATCTCCACCACATAATGGAAATGGAGATAGCTAATAGTTAGGATTCATAAAACATTGATTGATAATACACTCATGGGAAAAGCCTTTCCCGCGTCAAGCACTAATCTATTTTTAACGTTTAATTAGATCGGGTAATTATTCAAAAATTAAGAACAGGAGCTCGTTACTTTTTGTTTCCCTATAATTGGAACCTATCGTATAGTAAGGCTCTATCCATTTATTTACTCGACACAACTTTAAATTTAGTTTTTATTTCTTTGCTTTTTAAATGGATTTTGTTCTGCGCCAAGAATTCAAACAATTTACACAAGGTTTTGGACCTATACGGTAAGAATGAAATATTTTTAGAATTCTCTATTGATACGACATGCTGCTTTTTCCATTCATTCCTTTCAGGATCAGTCGCGGTCTTACAAACTCTACCGATGGTATAGACGAATCCGTTGCTTCATACAAATGTGTAAAAGATGCTAGCCGCACTTAAAAGCCGAGTACTCTACCGTTGAGTTAGCAACCCGAACTAAAATAAAATAATTAGAATGTATAGATACAATCGGAATCCCAATAAATAAAGAGGTTGAATAGTACGGCTAAATCAAAACATTTAAATTTTAAAAAGGCAAAACAAAAATCTAAAAATTCATAATCAATTATGAACATAAGAAAAATGAACAGATCCGACGAAAATAAAAATATTTGTAGACCAACTCTTGTCTCTTATGTTATCCATTATTCTACTTTAATATCTTATTATACTTTAAATAGAATTATAATATTCTATTTTAATTATTTATTATTTTAATAAAAAAAAAAAAAGACTTCTTGTATCACACCAAATCAAATGAACCCTTTATTTGAATGAAATAAAATCAAATCTATGGGGCGGAGATAAATAGATTCATTTATTCATGATCGGATTATATTTATTTGATACACTGTTGTCAATATGAATGTTGAGAAAAGAATACAATGGAGAAATAGAAAAAAAGATTCTAAATTGAAATTATTATTTCAATTTTCATTTAATTAAATTTTTCAATTTATTAAAAAATGAAAAAAAAAACTAAGAATTTATGTTGGATTGGCACTACATATATAATCGACATATATACAAAAAAGTGTAGACGTATGAATAAATTAAAAAAGAAGTCTAAAAATCCCGGGTTTATTGAATTAATATCAATCAATATAAGTATCAATATTAAGTAAAAGTAAAAAAAGCAAGCTTAACCTTTTTTTTTTGTTCATCGAATTCCAATGAAAAATGAAAAACACCCATTGACATGACAATAATATCAAAAATTTAAGACTGTTTATTCTCTCGATATTTTTCTATCTATTACATCAATAAAAAAAAATTTTATCGTTATAAAAGACGACATTCTATAGTAGCAAAAATATATTAAATATGATATAAATTGAAAAGGAGAAAAAATAGCAAAGAAAAGATTATACAAAACTCTATACAAATTATTCACACCTTACCTTCTTTAATTTATATATATATATTTCATTAATTGAATTTTGTTTGGTGATTAAGGCGAAGTTCCATAAAAACCCCCGCCTTCTTTGAAATATCATGAACAGTTCCTGTAGGCTGAGCGCCTTTTTCAAGGAAATATAGAATAACAGGAACGTTTAAATAGGTTTGATTCTTTATCGGATCATAAAAACCCACTTTCCGAAGAGCTCTTCCTTCTCTTCGGGATCGAACATCAATTGCAACAATTCGATAAATAGCTCATTGGGATAGATGTAGAGACCCCCCCGAGAAACGTATAAGAAGTTTTCTCCTCGTACGGCTCAAGAAAATTCAAGTTATGTTTATGTATAGAATTATAATGTCAAATAGATCCATAAAACCATCAAATCAATTAGACCAAGAAGTCTCTTTCTTTATCATATGATTTAAATACTTGTTTTTGTTTCTTATTCTTTTTCTTTCCCCAACAAAAAAAAAAATTCTTCGTATTTGGAATTTGCACTCTCATAACTCAAGTTGTATAACTCGCAAAGAAAACCTTTTAAACATTTCATTTATTGAGCGGTCTCTAATCCCTTTTTTATATGTATATGTCTCCTTTCGAATTTATTTTGATTCTTCATCTTAATCTAGTTCTAGTTGTTGAGACACTTGAAAACGGTATTTCCTTGTTCTAGGATCCTTTATCTTTGCCTTGAATCATTGGGTTTAGACATTACTTCGGTGATCTTTAATCGTTTCAAAATGGCAGCAACATACCATTTTTTGTGATTTCTTTCTATCAAAGAATCATACGAATGGTTGATTCCTGTATAATACACTTTTGATTTGAGCGAAAGGGTTTTACCAATTCCAAAAAATTTTACTTTTGAATTTGAAACTTGCTTGAATTGGATCCTTTAGATTTCTATATCAAAAATAGACTTACAAAGTTGTCTGAATTTATTAATTGATACTAACCCTAGATTCTTGCCTCCGAAAAACGAATCAATATGTTCTGCTCGAGCTCCATCATGTACGATATGATACGGTTTATATCACAACCCCCCCAAAAAAAAATGAGAGTTATAGTGAACAAACGATGTCGAGCCAAAAGCACTTTCATTCCTATATAATTCCTATATAATATAAAATGGTGGATGTAAGAATCCACAGCGGATCGTGTCCTTCAAGTCGCACGTTGCCTTCTACCACATCGTTTTAAACGAAGTTTTACCATAACATTCCTTTAGTTTGGAACCAGTATGTAATTAATTCCATTATGGAATTATGAATAGTCATTGGTTCGATCGATCCCTAGTAATCTATACTTTATCTTTTCCTTCTATATGAAATAGAGTTTCTGAAGAAGTCTAAGCAAAAATTCAATTTAACCCCAGAGACATATATACATATATTTCTAAATATTTATAAGTATTAAAATATATAAATCTATAATATTAGAAAATAAACTATAAACTAAATAATAGAAATTTAGAAATAAAAATAAAATTCAAATAAATAAGTTCTTTTTGAATCTGCATCTTCAAGTAACCTGCTAGTGATAGGATAAATTCACCAATTTCACACTTCTTCGAGTACTAAGAACTCCTAAGAAATCATCAATTTAATTGATTGAAATTTTTATCATTATTTGAATAAAATTTTATAGTAAGACCACATTGCATTTTATCATCATACGAGAGAGATAAATCCAGATTTGTATTAAACCATCAATGATTAAAAAAATAGATAAAAAAAAATACAATTTTTTTTTTATGAAATAGTGGATAAAGAATGATGTAAAGGAAGATTTAGGTTGTTATTTTTTTTCAATGAGTATGAAAAAAAAGAATTGAAATAAAAAACTATGGGATATCTGTATGTGTCAGATAGACTAAACTACTGTTACTGAAAGAAATTATAGCTATTCTATGTTCAATATTTAACATTTATAGATCACAAATAGATTCTATTACATCTGCGTGTTATTTGAACTCATTAAACTTGTGAAAAAGATATGATTCAGAGAAGATTCATTAAGAATAAGAATTAAATTTTTTCAATATTATACATATACAGAAGGTTGTTCAAAAAAGTAACCTTTATTCTGATATAATATATATCATATATATTCTATGATTTATATGGGTTAAGTATATGATACTATTATACTGTTTTGGATGTGTGGACGGATATGTTCTGGGACGGAAGGATTCGAACCTCCGAATAGCGGGACCAAAACCCGTTGCCTTACCACTTGGCCACGCCCCATTTATATTTGACACTAATAAACACTAATATTGTTATTGGTTGTTCGTCAACTTCAGTATAAATATCTATAAAAAAAATTAGATTATTGATAGAATTTTGATATGTGTAAATATAGAATTAAACTGATGAATTTATTGATCATTACATCTAATTCAATTAAAATATTGTATGAAAGTATGATTTATTCTATTCACTTTTGATTTGAGAGTTGAAGTTGAAGGAGTTTTGATTGGGCGAGTTCAAATCAAAGAAGTTTTTTTGGTCTATCTAATTTATTTTTATTCATTTTCCCTTATATCAATAACTCAACTTATTAATAACTCAATCAAAATAAATACAATTATCCTCAAGAACAAAATGTTTTTTATGCTTAATATATTTAGTTTGATTTGTATCTGTCTTAATTCTGTCCTTTATTCAAGTAGTTTTTTCGTCGCCAAATTGCCCGAGGCCTACGCTTTTTTAAATCCAATCGTAGATGTTATGCCAGTAATACCTGTGCTATTTTTTCTCTTAGCTTTTGTTTGGCAAGCTGCTGTAAGTTTTCGATGAGATTTTTAATACTGTCCTAGACAAATTCATGATTTATTCGAAAAAAAAATTTACCAATTGATAAGATCAGATAAGTCTTACAGTATGTGAACCCTCGATTCAAATATTGAAATTAGGGTATAGCCATAATAAGTCGGGATCACCACGTTTCATTTCCTTATTCTGACCTTTTTCCATTGCAAGACCTCTTGGAGTCTTCCCCAATTTGGGGTATGAAAGAAAATTTTTGGTAATGAAAAAATACAACTTTATATTAAATTAAAAATGAATTTTTTTTTTTGAAAATTCTTTTCTAATCTCAAATCAAAAGAACTTTAGTTTATTTCTTAGTGTCAAAATAAAAATATAAAATAAACATAAACATAGTAGGGTATGCGGTATAAAATACAAATATACAAATGGAAAATCTATTCTCTTTTTTCCTAAAAAAATAATCTTGGAGATTGTGTAATGCTTACTCTAAAACTATTTGTTTACACGGTAGTGATATTCTTTGTCTCTCTATTCATCTTCGGATTCCTATCTAATGATCCAGGACGTAATCCTGGGCGTGAAGAATAAAAACTAAATTAAGATAAGGTTTTTTGTTCTTCTTACTCGATTTTGAAATGTTCTTAGTAGGATTTTATCTATTTCACATTTTTAACTATTAATTTGAACTATTAAATAAAATAACTTAAAAAAAAAAAAAAAAATCGCGAAAAATTCAAAATTTGAAAGGAAATAAAAAGAAAAAGAAAGTTATCGACGAAAACGGAAAGAGAGGGATTCGAACCCTCGGTACGAAAAACTCGTACAACGGATTAGCAATCCGACGCTTTAGTCCACTCAGCCATCTCTCCCCCAATTGAAAAAGGATAATTATTATGTTACATAAGTCAAAATAAGGCTTGAAAAAAGTCTTTTTTTTTTTTTAGTTTATTTTTATAGTTTATTTTTATTTTTATAAATAATATTTATAACTAAATAAAATAAAAAAAGCCCTCTTTGATTTTGTCCAAAGAAACCTTTTCTTTACACGGCTTGGCCTGGTCAGTACCTAGCTGAGCCGGGCCTCTTTTGTTCCAACGAAGCAAATTAAAATGATTTATTTAATTCGAAAACACAAATGCTTATTGTTGATATTGAAACAATCATAAGAAGTACTATCTCAATTCCTTTGATATAGAATCAAGATGTCAGTTCCTATCTAAATTTCTTAGCTTTATTTTTTATTTACTTTAATTTTATTATATTCCTTTTTTTTTCAGTAAAAAATAAGTAAAGTAAACGTAAATAAAAAAAAAAATAAGATAAGAAAACAAGGGAACTATGAATTTTTGAACAATGCATTTTTATGTTACGGCTTAAATAGTTTTGTCAACCTGTATCCGTCAAAAAACTCCAGCAAAAGACTTGGTATTTACTTATTTAAATGAGTTCTCCTTTCCTAATCTCATTAAGTCCTCTCGTTAACGCTCTAATTTGCATGATTCTTTTTTGATCCTATCTTTTTTTTTTGATTACGACAAAATCTCTTGTTCGACAAAAAGTCGATTTATATACAATAATCCCATTGTAGCGGGTATAGTTTAGTGGTAAAAGTGTGATTCGTTCTATTAATCCCTTAATAGTTAAAGGGTCCCTCGGTTTGATTAATATCCCATTCCGATCAAAAACTTTATCTCGTAAAAAGGATTTAAGCCTTTACCTCTCAATGAAAAATTCGAGGAAGAATATACATTCTCGTGATTTGTATCCAAGAGTCAATTAGAAATTGAAAAATTGGATATTGGATTATGAAATTACGAAACATAATTTTTTTTTAATTGGATCAATACTTCCAATTGAATGAGTATGAGTAAGGAATCCATGGATAAAGATAGAGAGTTTATTTCTAATCGTAACTAAATCTTCAATTTTCATTT